TTTTATTCAACTCCCGATACGTATGAACGGAAGGATAAGGAGAATTTTGTACTCAAATTAGAATTTGCGACAGAGACAAATGTAAATGAATTGATAACAAAATTCCTCGAAACCCAATTTTACCGCTTATGGAGTCTTGTTATAGAATATAAGTAAGAGGATTGGTTTTATTTGATCCAAATTTCTATTTGATATTCAATAGATTCAATTATAAATTAAAGCACGAGGATTCCATATAAGAATATGTGTATAAGATACTTGACTAGGTATTTGTGTAACAAATATTGCTCTGGGGTTTACATATACACATATATGTTATTATAATTGAATTAGAATTGAAAAGGATTTATTATTGAAAAGAGTTGATACCGATTAGTCGTGTATCAATTGGATTTTCTTATGCCATTAAGGAAACAAAATTTTAGATACAAATCCAAGAACCGTTCATGAATTTACATTCAATAGTTAATGGTTCCAACTTGCCCTGAATTTTTGATTCTGTAACTGGGAATCTCTTTATTCTCTATTCTTTTTCAATAGAAATCTTCAATATAAAAGAAAATGAAGGCCTTGTGTCTTTTGAAATACTATACAATCAACCGAAGAAAATAATCTTAACGGGATCCAGATCCAATCCAACCAAAAAGGGAGATTCCTTTGGTTTGGGAAAGGGATAACGAAAACGGGATTCAAGATCTAAATTAACTAAAAACAAAGGGTTCAGTAATCCTCCCCAAAAAGAGTGTTTCCATCTATTTTGTATCGTTTCGGCGGCATGGCCGAGTGGTAAGGCGGGGGACTGCAAATCCTTTCTCCCCAGTTCAAATCCGGGTGTCGCCTGATCAATAAAACGCTCGGAATCCCCTATCCTGTTGATATAACTCGCTTGATTCTTGCCCAGCGGAGCCAAACCAAAGAAAGGACTATCGATACTTTCTCTTTAGAATCCGGAGATTCCATGAAGGACTAAAAATGGTTTCTTCAAAAATAGGAGTGCGGCCCGAACCGGTACCAATATGAATAGGTGAGGGTTTACCTATTCATATTGGTACCGGTTCGGGCCTTTTGATTTATCACTCGAATCAATAGTAATAGTTCCTTGTGAGGTTTAGAACTACGAAAGTAAGGGACCGGAAATCTTGGGACCCAAAGCTTGCTAAAGGACTGTAAATCTTTCCTAATTACCTTACCCCACCAGTCTAGTGTATACTGACTTAGTCGTGAATTATATTGGATGGGCCGATGGGGAATCCAATTATGAGTTGTGGGAGGGGCTGAAGATATTTTGTATGCAGACTCGCGCTAGGATCTGAGTACTCGGTCATTCATCCAATCAATATTGGATGGGTGATTGGCTCTTAAAAGCAAAATAGAAAAAAAAAAAACGAACAAAAAAATTCTGTTTGGTAACCTCCACCAAGAATAGAATAGCGTATCTCTCAATTGTTTCACAGAAACAGAGACAGTAAGACTTACCTCAAATGGGAGGTAGGGATATGTAATAGATAGTTATCTATCTTGATGGTTCATTCTTAGGGCTTATGAAAGTTAACAAAACAAACAATGGGTCTTACTATTTCTACATGTTCTATTAGTAACACCCCCTTGATACTTCCAATGGGATAATTGCGTATCTTGCTTGTACTTAATGCTTTCCGATTTCACCAGAAGAAATCATATAGGAACTTGTTAGATAGGAACTTGTTAGAGTGGATCCATTGGATTGGATCGGTTCCTCAATAGACTTAACTTAAGTCAGAATCCCATTTTGACTCTGCACCATTGATTCCACTATTATTAGTGATCAATAATGGAATAATTCCTTCATATTCATAGAGATAGGGGACATGATTCACATGGATATAGTAAATCTTGCTTGGGCGGCTTTAATGGTAGTCTTTACATTTTCCCTTTCACTCGTAGTATGGGGAAGAAGTGGACTCTAGGGGTATTACTAATTCATATTAATTAGTAAGTTTCAATCGAGGAATCAAATTGTATCAATTGTTTAATAGATCGTCCTGCGAATCGTTTTAAAATCAAAATATCTCCATTTCCAAATTCCACTGAAATCCAGTAGTAACAGTAATATTCAATAAAAACCTTTGGATCAAACAAATATTTCAATCATTCCCGTCGTGGTCCTATTTCGAAATTCAAAAGGATATACATGATAGGAAATTTTTTTCCAACGGAAGTCTTCCTAAATATTCCATTTTGATGAACCAGTTCTTACCAGAACTATGGATATTACAATGCAGAGTAATCCCTATTTTATTTCTTTCGCTCTTTCAACAGGAAAGAGCGAGTTGTTCTGCTATTACGTAGATACATCTACATTCGGCTGTAGGCGACATATACATAGTGGTTGTCAAAAGAAGTACTAAGCATAAGAAAATCTTGCTTGCGCCGGATGATCCACATATCGCGCACTTACCTTACCATTTTATACTCCTAGGGATCTTCTTTATGCTTTATCACCTCATCTCGTATCATGGTTCAAGCGTTAAAAATCTTTGACTCTACTCCTTTCCAAATCCGAATAAGTTACCATAGAACTCCTTGATCATCTGTTAACGGCTCAACCAATTCAATTATTTCTTCGGAATACTAAAAAAAAAGGGATTACTTGGGCTTCTTTTGTATATGCCCCTACTATTCTTCCTCCATTGATTGTTTCGATAGATCCCGGGATTCGATTCATATTAAAAATAATCACAAACCTATGAATTTGAGCAGTTGACGTTAGCTTATTTCGGATTGATCGGAATAAATATGCGAGTGGGTGTAGCGAAGAAATAGAATCGGAGTGCTACATATATGTACATGTAAATTACATATCTTCATACAATCCAATAGACAATAGATAGTATTGGTGGAAAGAACTATATGAACCTTTCCACCATACTATCTCATCTATTGGATCCACCATATACTGCGATAAGAACTAATAACTATCTTTGTAGCTCCAGAATGTTTCAGTTAAATTAATCGTTTTGACTGACTGTTTTTACGTAAATGATAAGTAAAAAAGCAGTAGGAACTAGAATGAACAGTGCAGTAGCAATAAATGCGAGGATATTTACTTCCATAATCTCATCATTATTTTTTTTTTGCTTCGGAATAACTCGGGATCTAATCCCATAGAGATAATAAATCTTTCTCCAGAATTTGTAAATTCAAGGGGATTAATTGCATCTTGATGATACTGAATCGGATCAATATTATGAATAACAATATCTGCTCTATCAAATCAATTCATCGTCGAGAATTGAATAGTATAACACGGGAAGGTCTTTTATCCATACCGAATCCGATTGAATTTCTCAACTCTTTCGTTTCTATAATCTAGCGTCTTCCTTATATACAATCATCTGACCGGTGTGTTCCATTAGTTACAGACCCAAACAGTTAAATGGAAAAGGGAGCGAATTCAGTTCTAAGCTAAGTTTTTTTGAAGATCTAATCTTCTTCGAAAACGGAAAAGTGCGATAACTATGGGTCCTGGTATAAAAAGATCCAATATTCCGACATATTCACTATTTTATTTATTGATTCTGTTCTTTTTTTTTTGATGGGACCGCTGAAATAGGAAGAAAAAAAACATTATTGATTTGATTCCTTCCTTAGAACTAGAACGGGAGGAGCGGATCTTTGTTTGATCTTTTCATATTTATATTATTATTATTAGTATCCTCCTCCTTGGATTGGGACGCATACATTGAGAATCCAGTGTGCAATTGAATTTGGATGAGATAAATTGTCCCCAATGAAAAATTCAATTACTATAATTGAGAATTGAGGTTCCACAGAATCGGACCCAGAAAAGAAAAAGGGTAGGTTGAGTCTCAAAAGTACTATGTCGGGGTAACTATGTTAAGTTAATTGTGTATGTGCTCCCGGGAAACATATGGGTACTCTATTACATTCTATTGATCAGGAACAATCAATCAAAGCCAGACCCATATGGTCTCTTTTGGAATCCTGAATATGGTGATACCTCTGATTGTCCCAACCTACATATGTCTCTCCACCACCAATCGGTACTAGTTGAAGTAATTGAAATTTCCGTATTTTCCGATGAGAAATGCGAAACGAAATAAGGATCCTACCACCGGGAATTAGATCCTCTTCACAGAAAGTGGAGAGATGAATTGATTGATTCATCAGATCCGAGGTCGGGACTGACGGGGCTCGAACCCGCAGCTTCCGCCTTGACAGGGCGGTGCTCTGACCAATTGAACTACAATCCCAGGGAAATGAGGTGTACAGCCTACATATTCTTATGATTTCATTCGAACCTTTTATGATCGCCGCGTTGTAACAGAGACACGAACGGTATACTGAGATAAATATCCATTCTACGTGGATATGTACTAGAGTGACACGGATTACTAGTAATCCGTGGTTATTGCCAAATCGATTGAGAATCAATGTTTCAATAAAAAAAAAGACTCCTCCCCTTTTTTTCTCCTTACTCTTTATTCCTTATACTTATAGATCATGACTCTAGATCGTTAGCAACATCAGAACGTGGGGAACCAAATAGAGATATATCAGAAAATATTGAATCTTTATTCCTCCATCTCATGCATTTCTGGAGGGCGGATTGGTTATATCATCCTAATGGGTTGACATGGATTGGCGAATTCTTGGGTCGAGCTGGATTTGAACCAGCGTAGACATATCGCCAACGAATTTACAGTCCGTCCCCATTAACCGCTCGGGCATCGACCCAGGAAGAATAAACTCTAGGCTTATTGAGAATCTATGATCAACTTCCTTTCCTAGTACCCTACCCCCAGGGGAAGTCGAATCCCCGCTGCCTCCTTGAAAGAGAGATGTCCTGAACCACTAGACGATAGGGGCATACCTGCCCGACCACCAGCATACTATGCTCATAGCTCATAGTATGAGCTGTTTGGGGGAATTGTCAATATAAACGAAGTATAAGATTCCTTCAGGTGGTCTTTTGTCCAGCAGAAAAGAGGTTAAACCCC